ATTTACATTATTTTTTTGTTTTTTAATAATGTAAGTTGCGTGGTGGCGGGAGGCGTATGCTGACTTGGATGGCCTTGTTTCTGCTTTAGGGGTTTGACAGAAAAGAATAGTGTTGTCTGGGTTTAGGGGGGTAGGGGGGTTTGGCGAATTTGTAGCAGGGGGGTGATACTCACTTATGTCCTGTGATTGTATTGTCATTGTATGCACCTGAGATAAACTAATGCAATTATTAAGTAATGTCTTTCCAACATTCAATATTAAATATTTATTCCAGTTCTAAATATTCTACCTTGTCGGGCTTCACCTTGGAAAGTGCCGTATGTAAGATGAAAACCCCCCTATAAAAAAGTTTGAATGCCTTTTAATTAATGCTTGGCTTGGTGGGTAACGAATTTAATGGTTTACACCATTAATCAGATGCCGGATACAGTTAATCTATTGGGGCTTCAAAATTTTATGTTCCTGAAATAGGAACCAGATGCCAGTAATAGATCATTTCTAGCTACCCCCACTATTATTGTCCCTGACCTTACATTAAACTTATGCTCTCGACTTGTGCTGGTTGGTGATTTCTTACTGATCATTAGATTACTGTGCCAATCAATGTTACTCTTTCATGGAAACTTGTTCTTTACAAGTTAATTTGGATTAGACCATCCCCCACTGTTCTACTTACAGGGTAGTGTTTTATTGATTTTACTGTTTTAAACCATTCACTTCATCTATTTAGACATAAATGTCTTTCTTCCTATTCTTGCCTTTCTTCTTCTGATTTTTTAGAGCACGTATAATACTTAACATATTATCTGTTCTTGCAGTTATAATTGAATTTTCATGCATTCTGTAGTACCTACTACAGTGATGTACGTTTTGATGTGTAATTCTCGTGTGACATTAGTGTATGTAATATAATACATATTATGTATAATAGTACATATGTGGTATGTTGGGGTATAATGTAAGGTTTCAGAGGGTAGTCTAGTTTATGATCTTAGCTTTGGGAGTTAAGGGCGGAAGTTAAAGTCTTCTCTCTCTGATTGGGGATATAAATTATTTAAGGTTCCTGTAGTTGAATAACAACGGTGGTTTTTCGTATCATTGGTCTCGGTTAAAGTCTGGGCAGGAATTATGAGTTATTTTATTATTTTGTTTTTGATTATATTAGTGTTAGGTGTTGCGGGTGTGGCCTCTAACCCCTCTCCTTACTTTGCCGCCTTGGGACTAGTGTTGGCGGCTGCGGGGGGCTGTGGTACCCTGGCAAGTTATGGGGGCTCATTCATTTCCTTAGTCCTTTTTCTGATTTATCTTGGGGGAATATTGGTGGTTTTTGCCTATTCTGCGGCGCTGGCTGCGGAGCCTTATCCTGAGGGGTGGGGGGATTGGTCTGTTCTTGGGCGGGCTTTTGGGTGTCTTATGATTGTTTTGCTCGGTGTCTATATGGGAGGGGGAGGCTCGAGTTATTACTGTGGCGTTGTTGACGAATGTCAGGAATTTTCAGTTATTCGTGGTGATTTTGGCGGTGTTTCTTTCATTTATTATTTGGGGGGAGAGATGTTAATTGTATGTGGGTGGGCTCTTTTGTTAACCCTGTTTGTGGTGCTTGAATTGACTCGCGGGCGGAGCCGTGGAGCTTTGCGTGCAATTTAGGGGTTTTAGCGGGCTAATGGAGGCTGGGGCGCAGGCGGAAGTTTGGTGTTTGGGATTTTTGTTTTTTAATAATGTAAGTTGCGTGGTGGCGGGAGGCGTATGCTGACTTGGATGGCCTTGTTTCTGCTTTAGGGGTTTGACAGAAAAGAATAGTGTTGTCTGGGTTTAGGGGGGTAGGGGGGTTTGGCGAATTTGTAGCAGGGGGGTGATACTCACTTATGTCCTGTGATTGTATTGTCATTGTATGCACCTGAGATAAACTAATGCAATTATTAAGTAATGTCTTTCCAACATTCAATATTAAATATTTATTCCAGTTCTAAATATTCTACCTTGTCGGGCTTCACCTTGGAAAGTGCCGTATGTAAGATGAAAACCCCCCTATAAAAAAGTTTGAATGCCTTTTAATTAATGCTTGGCTTGGTGGGTAACGAATTTAATGGTTTACACCATTAATCAGATGCCGGATACAGTTAATCTATTGGGGCTTCAAAATTTTATGTTCCTGAAATAGGAACCAGATGCCAGTAATAGATCATTTCTAGCTACCCCCACTATTATTGTCCCTGACCTTACATTAAACTTATGCTCTCGACTTGTGCTGGTTGGTGATTTCTTACTGATCATTAGATTACTGTGCCAATCAATGTTACTCTTTCATGGAAACTTGTTCTTTACAAGTTAATTTGGATTAGACCATCCCCCACTGTTCTACTTACAGGGTAGTGTTTTATTGATTTTACTGTTTTAAACCATTCACTTCATCTATTTAGACATAAATGTCTTTCTTCCTATTCTTGCCTTTCTTCTTCTGATTTTTTAGAGCACGTATAATACTTAACATATTATCTGTTCTTGCAGTTATAATTGAATTTTCATGCATTCTGTAGTACCTACTACAGTGATGTACGTTTTGATGTGTAATTCTCGTGTGACATTAGTGTATGTAATATAATACATATTATGTATAATAGTACATATGTGGTATGTTTGGATTTTAGCGCTAGGAAGAATTTTAATCTTCAATCTTCGGATTACAAAACCGGTGCTTTAACATTAAGCTACTAGGGCTGGTTATCAGTTCAGGATCTTATTTTCGGCTCATCCTACTAATGGGTTCAATACTAGGAATAGGGCAAAGTATAGGGCTGACGCTACTTGTCCGATAATAATGAATGGGTGTTCTACTGGTATTCCTCCAATTCAGGTTAGTACAATTATGTCTGCAACGAGAATTCAAAACAGGAGTTGGGAGGCTGGCCGGAAGGTGAGGCTTCGGTGCTTTGAAGTGTGGAGAATCGGAACTACTATTAGGACGAGAATAGAGGATAGGAGGGCCAGCACTCCCCCTAGTTTGTTTGGGATTGATCGCAGGATGGCGTACGCAAACAGGAAATACCATTCTGGTTTAATGTGGGGTGGTGTGACTATTGGATTTGCAGGGGTGAAATTGTCTGGGTCTCCTAACAGGTTTGGGTTGAATAGGGCTAGGGATGTAAGGGCCGTTAGCATAATGATAAAGCCCAGGAAGTCTTTGTAAGTAAAATAAGGGTGGAATGGGATTTTGTCCGCGTCGGAGTTTAGTCCTATTGGGTTGTTTGATCCTGTTTCATGTAAGAATAGGATGTGAAGTAGGCTAGCTCCAGCTACTACAAATGGGAAAAGAAAGTGGAATGCAAAAAATCGTGTGAGGGTGGCGTTGTCTACCGAGAAGCCACCTCAGATTCATTGCACAAGGCTGTCCCCTACGTAGGGGACAGCTGATAGTAGGTTTGTAATCACTGTTGCTCCTCAGAAAGATATTTGTCCTCAGGGTAGGACGTAACCCACAAACGCTGTTATTATAACCAGCAGGAAGAGGACGACTCCAACGTTTCATGTTTCTTTGTACAGGTAGGAGCCGTAGTAAAGTCCTCGGGCAATGTGTATATAGAGGCAGATAAAGAAAAATGAGGCTCCGTTGGCATGTAAATTTCGGATCAGTCAACCGTAGTTTACGTCTCGGCAGATGTGGGCAACTGAAGAAAAGGCAGTGGAGATGTCTGACGTGTAGTGTATGGCCAGAAATAGTCCAGTGAGGATTTGGGCAATTAAGCAAAGTGATAGTAAGGATCCGAAGTTCCATCATGCTGAAATGTTGGATGGGGCGGGTAGGTCTACTAGGGCGTCGTTGGCGATTTTTAGGAGTGAATGGTTTTTTCGTAGGCTTGCCATTAATTTTTTAGGTGCGGGTGGTTGTGGTTTTTGTTTGTCATTTTTTGTGTCTTTGGACTATGTAAGGTAGATGATAGTTAGGGTTACGAGGACGGTTGTTAGGAAGAATATTGCCAGGTAGGGTTTAATTAATCCTTGCTGGGGGTTATTAATGATTTTGATTGCGGGAATTTGGGAGTTGGCGATTCCTTTTGGGCCGGCTTTTTCAAATCAGGATTGGTCTACTAGTTGTGTGGCTGTTGTTTGTCCTAGGACAAGGTTTAGTTTTGGGAGCAGTCGGTGGACTGTTGCGGGGAAGAAGGCGAGCATGTTGGAGAAGTTGTGCGTGGTTGGGTTTGGGGTTACTTTAAATTGTTTATTTGTGAGGCCTGCCAGGTCTATGGCGGTGACTAGTCCAATAACGGAGACGATTAGTGCGCTGAGTTTTAGTAGGGCGGGTATTGTCATGATCGGGGTCTTTGTTGGCAGAAAATTGGAGATGATGACTAGCCCTGCAATGATGCTCCCTCATGCTAGTCGTTTGATTGGGTTGATGATTGTGGGATTGTTCTCGTTGATAGGTGAGAGGGATAAGGATCGTGGTTGGCCCATTGAGGCAAAGAATACAATTCGGAAACTATAGACGGCTGTGAATGAGGTGGCAATTAGTGTTAGTGTAAGGGCTCAGGCATTTAGGTAGGATGTATTTATTGCTTCAATAATGGCATCTTTTGAAAAGAATCCTGCAAGGAATGGTGTGCCTGTGAGGGCTAGGCTGCCGATTGTTATGCATGATGAGGTAAAGGGGAGTGTGTTGTGAAGTCCCCCTATTTTTCGGATGTCTTGCTCGTCATTTAGGTTGTGAATAATTGATCCCGAACATAAAAATAATATGGCCTTGAAGAATGCGTGTGTGCAGATATGTAAAAATGCTAGTTGCGGCTGGTTTAGTCCGATGGTAACTATTATTAGTCCTAGCTGGCTGGATGTGGAGAATGCGACAATTTTCTTGATGTCGTTTTGGGTAAGTGCACAGGTGGCGGTAAATAAAGTGGTGAGTGCTCCTAGACAGAGGCAGGTGGTTAGGGCTGTTTGATTGTTCTCCATCATGGGGTGGAGGCGGATAAGTAAGAAGATACCTGCGACCACTATGGTGCTTGAATGAAGTAGGGCAGAGACTGGTGTAGGGCCCTCCATGGCGGATGGTAGCCATGGATGGAGTCCGAATTGGGCTGATTTTCCTGTTGCGGCCAGGATTAGTCCTATAAGTGGTAGGGTGAGGTCTACTTCTTTTGATGCGGCGAATATTTGTTGGATTTCTCAGCTGTTTATGTTTATTGCAATTCAGGCTATGCTTAGAATAAATCCGATATCCCCAACTCGATTATAAATTACTGCCTGTAGTGCGGCGGTGTTGGCATCGGCCCGTCCGTACCATCACCCAATTAGCAGGAATGATATAATCCCTACTCCCTCCCACCCAATAAACAGTTGGAATATGTTGTTGGCGGTGACTAGAAGAATTATTGCTACTAGGAACATGAGGAGATATTTAAAGAATTGGTTTATATTAGGGTCTGCGTGTATGTACCATGAGGCGAATTCTAGAATAGATCATGTGACGTATAGAGCAACAGGGGTGAAGATGATTGAGTATTGGTCAAACTTGAAACTTGTGTTTAAGTCAAACGTTATTGTGTTTGCTCATTGTCAGTTTGTTGAGATGACTTCTATCCCTTGATCTAAAAAAATGCACAGTGGAATTAGACTGGTAAAGAATGCCATTTTAACGGCAGTTTTTACGTGGGTAAGTGCCCAAGTTTTTTCTAAGGGGGATGGGTTTAGGGTATTTATAATAGGATACATGAGAAGTAACAAAATAATGAAAAAACTTGAGTTAAAGATTAGGGTTGTAGGGGACATAGCCGCTACTTGGAGTTGCACCAAGAGTTTTTGGTTCCTAAGACCAACGGATGAACTATTATCCTTTAGGGGCCGAGTGAGCCGCGGACTTTAACCGCGGGCCTGGAGGACTAGCAATCTTTCAGGTTATAACTAAACTCTCTCGGTTGACAAGGGGGTTTTATCTCCTATTTTTAGAATCACAATCTAACGTCTTTATTAAACTATGTCTACATAGGCATCATCCTCATATAAGCTCTGGTTTGAGGACTAGGAGGAGTACCGGGGTGAGGTGTATTGTGATTAGGAGGTGTTCTCGGGTGTGTGAGGGGTCGAGGTTTATAATATGGTTTGGGGTTGGCCCTCGTTGTGTCATTAAAAATATATATAGTGAATAGCCGGCTGTAATGAGTGTTCCAAGTCCCGTGAGAATAATAGATCAGTGGGATCAGTTAAATATTGAAGTGATAATTATTAGTTCTCCTATGAGGTTGGGGAGAGGGGGTAAAGCTAGGTTGGCAAGGTTAGAAATGAATCATCAGGCGGCTATCAGTGGTAGAATTATCTGTAGGCCTCGGGCTAGGACTAGGGTTCGGCTGTGAGTTCGTTCATAGTTAGTGTTGGCCAAGCAGAAAAGGGCGGATGAGACTAGTCCGTGGGCAATTATTAGAATGATTGCCCCCGTGAAGCCTCAAGGGGTCTGGATTAAAATTCCTCCCGCTACGAGTCCCATATGGCTGACGGAGGAGTAAGCGATTATGGATTTCAGGTCTGTTTGCCGTAGACAAATAGACCCTGTTATGATAATTCCTCATAGCGCCAAGATGATGAATGGGTACGCTAGTTCTTTGGTCAGGGGGGTTAAAACAATTATCATTCGTATTATTCCGTAGCCTCCTAGTTTCAGTAGGACGGCGGCTAGGACTATAGAGCCTGCTACTGGGGCTTCTACGTGGGCTTTTGGGAGTCAGAGGTGGACGCCGTATAGAGGCATTTTAACGAGGAATGCCAGTAGACAGCCCGCTCACCATACTTTATCCCCTCAAGAGATTAGACTTAATGGGGTCGTGTATTGGATGGTTAATATTGATAGTGTTCCTAGGTCTTTTTGTAAAATAAGGAGGGCCACCAAGAGGGGGAGGGATCCTGCTAGTGTATAAAATAGGAAATATGTCCCTGCGTTCAGGCGTTCTGTTTGGTTCCCTCATCGGGTAATAATGATTAGGGTTGGAATGAGGGTAGCTTCAAACATGACGTAAAATATAATCACTTCTGTTGCGCCGAATGCCAGTGTTAGGAGAATCTGCAGGGAAATCAGTAGGGTGATGTAGGATCGTTGTCGGTTGATGGGTTCTGTTACTACGTGGTTCTGGCTCGCTAGAATTATTAGGGGGAGTAGTCAGCATGATAAAACTAAGAGAGGGGTGGATAGTGGGTCTGTAGCTAGGTAAAGGTTTGATGTAGATCATCCTGTTTCTGAGTCTCAGTTGAGTCACATTAGGCTGACAGTGGCGATAATAAAACTTTGGTATGTGGTAGTAGTTCATAGCCATTTTTTATTAATTAATCAGGTGGTGGGAATTATTATAATTGTCGGGATAAGAACTTTTAACATTGGAGGAGATTTAGGTTTTTTAGGTGATCTGTTCCATGCGTCCGGGATGTAGCTACTAGTAGGGCCAGCCCTGCACTGGCTTCGCAGGCGGAGAATGCTAGTAGTATTATAGGGGCGGATGAAAAAACTGTAGATCCTGTTTGGAAAGACCATAGGGCTGCGGCTACATATAATGACAGTATTATTGCTTCTAGGCAGAGAAGGGCTGATAGGAGGTGTTTTCGGTGAAAAGCTAGTCCTGAAAATCCTAGAATAAATGCTAAGGTGAAGCTGAAATGTACGGGGGCCATAAGGTGGTCATGGGGTTGAACCATGTTTTTCTGAGCCGAAATCAGAGGTCTTTCATTGGACTAACCATCTATTCAGCTCATTCTAGACCCCCTTGAATTCATTCATAAATTAATCCTAGGGTTAATAGAATAAGGATGGTTGTGGCCCAGAAGAATGTTTGGGTGGCATCAGGAAGCTGGTCGCCTCATGGTAGTGGTAGTAGAAGTGCGATCTCTAAGTCAAAAAGGAGGAATAGGATTGCCACCAGAAAAAATCGCATTGAAAATGGGAGCCGGGCGGAGCCGAGCGGGTCGAAACCACATTCGTATGGTGAGAGTTTTTCTGAATCGGGGTTTATTTGGGGGAGTCAAAATGATACAACTATTAGGACACATGATAGGGCGGCGGTGATTAATATGGTGGAAATAATAGGATTCATTACCTTTCCTTGGATTTTAACCAAGATTAAATAATTGGAAGTCATTTGTATTGATATTAATACTAGAAAGGTTATGAGCCTCATCAATAGATTGAGACGTAAAGGAATAGTCATACTACGTCGACGAAGTGTCAGTATCATGCGGCAGCTTCAAATCCGAAGTGGTGTTCTGATGTAAAATGATATTTTACCTGTCGTATAAAACATACTGCTAAGAAGGTGGACCCAATAATTACATGGAGTCCATGGAATCCGGTAGCCACAAAGAAGGTTGAACCATAGACGCCATCAGCAATTGTGAATGGGGCTTCGTAGTATTCTATTGCTTGAAGAAAGGTGAAGTAGAAACCTAGAAGAATTGTCAGTGCTAGGGACTGAATGGCTTGTTGCCGCTCTCCTTCTATAATGCTGTGGTGGGCCCAGGTAACTGTTACACCTGAGGCTAGGAGGACGGCTGTGTTTAGAAGAGGGACTTCAAATGGGTCTAGGGTAGTAATTCCTGTAGGGGGTCAGCAGCCTCCAAGTTCTGGTGTTGGGGCGAGGCTTGAATGGTAGAACGCCCAGAAAAAGCCTAGGAAGAAGAATACTTCTGAGGTAATAAATAGGATTATTCCATATCGTAGGCCTTTTTGAACTGGTGGGGTGTGGTGGCCTTGGAATGTTCCTTCTCGTACAACGTCTCGTCACCACTGGTACATGGTTAAAATTATTAGAATTAAGCCGAGAGTTATTAGGATTGTATTTTGGAAGTGGAATCATATGGCGGTGCCAGATGTTACTAGTAGGGCAGATACAGCGCCTGTCAGTGGTCAAGGGCTTGGGTCGACTATGTGGTATGCGTGTGCTTGGTGTGCCATTATACATTTTCTTGTAAATACAAGCTCAGGAGGAGGACGAAAACGTAGGCTTGGATTATAGCAACTGCTACTTCTAGTAATGTGAGTAAAAATAGGATGGTTGCTGTTAGGATTGCTACGGTTGGTATTATAGGCAGCAGTACGAATACGGCAGTGGCGATGAGTTGGATAAGAAGGTGCCCTGCTGTTAGGTTAGCTGTTAGTCGTACTCCTAGGGCTAGTGGGCGAATAAATAGGCTGATTGTCTCGATGATAATCAGAACTGGAATAAGAGGTAGAGGAGTCCCTTCTGGTAGAAGGTGCCCCAGAGCCGCGGTTGGTTGGTTTCGTATCCCTAGAATCACGGTGGCAAGCCATAGTGGTACTGCAAACCCTATATTTAATGATAGTTGCGTAGTGGGAGTAAATGTGTACGGGAGAAGGCCTAGTATATTAATGGTAATAAGAAATAGCATTAGGGATGTAAGTAAAACTGCTCACTTGTGGCCTGCAATATTGACTGGGAGAAAGAGTTGTTGTGTAAATCGGTTAATAAATCAGCCTTGTAGTGTGAGCAGTCGGTTGTTTACTCATCGCGAGGATGGGGTTGGGTACAGAACTCATGGCAGTGTGAGTGCTAAGGCCATGAGTGGGATACCTAAGTATGTGGGGCTTATGAATTGGTCGAAGAAGTTTAGTGCCATGGTCAATTTCAGGAATCTAGTTCTGGTTTTTTTGCTGTTTGAGGATTAGGTTCGTTGTTGAATACGTGTGCTATTACTTTGGTTGGGATAATGGTTAGGAAAATTAATCATGAGAATGTTAGGATGGCAAATCAGGGGGCCGGGTTCAGTTGTGGCATGTCACTAGGGGTGGTCGGGAATCACCAATCTTTAGCTTAAAAGGCTAACGCTGTGCCCTAATTTAGCTACCTAGTGAGGCGTCTTCTAGTATCATTGATGACCAGTCTTCAAAGTGTTGGAGGGGAACTGCTTCAACTACGATTGGCATAAAGCTGTGATTTGCGCCGCAGATTTCGGAACATTGTCCATAGTACACTCCGGGGCGGGCGGCGATAAATGCTGTTTGGTTTAGTCGTCCTGGGACTGCGTCCATTTTAACGCCAAGGGCTGGGACTGCTCATGAGTGCAGTACGTCTTCTGCTGTAACGAGGACTCGCACTGGGGATTCTATTGGGACGACCATTCGATGGTCTGTTTCTAGTAGGCGGAATTGGCCGGGGGTAAGATCTTGGGTTGGAATCATATACGAGTCAAAGCCTAGGTCTTCGTAGTCAGTATATTCATAGCTTCAGTATCACTGGTGTCCCATAGCTTTGATCGTCAGGTGCGGGTCATTGATCTCGTCTATTAGGTAGAGGATCCGTAGGGAGGGAAGTGCAATAAGGATCAAAATAATTGCTGGTAAAATTGTTCATACAATCTCAATTCCTTGTGAATCGAGGATGTAAAGATTGGTTAGGCTAGTGGATACTATTGCTACAATAATGTAAAGTACTAAGGTGCTAATAAGGAAAACAATTATTAGTGCATGGTCATGGAAGTGAAGTATTTCTTCCATAACGGGTGAGGCTGCGTCTTGGAATCCTAATTGTGATGGGTGTGCCATTAGGTTTAAGACACGCAGGGGTTTAACCTACAATTCTGCCTTGACAAGGCAGTGTAATTTTTTACTAGTGTCTTATTTAAAGAAAGTGGCAGAGTGGTTATGCGACTGGCTTGAAACCGGTAAATGGGGGTTCAATTCCTTCCTTTCTTGAACAGGGGATTATTGTCTCAGAATTTGTATGCCCAAGCTGGGTGGACTCGAACATAGGCTGGCTCTTCGAATGTGTGGTATGGGGGTGGACATCCGTGCAGCCATTCTACATTTGAAACTGTTAGCTCTACTCATTTAACTTCTCGTTTGGCAGAGAATGCTTCTCATAGAATAAATAGGAATAGGATTACTGCGGTTAATGAAACTAATGAGCCTACGGATGAAATTGTATTTCATAGCGTATAAGCGTCTGGGTAGTCAGAGTAGCGTCGTGGCATTCCGGCCAGGCCTAGGAAATGTTGTGGGAAGAAAGTTAGGTTGACTCCCACAAACATTACTCCAAAGTGGATTTTTGTTCAGGTGTCATGGAGTGTATAGCCGGTGAATAGGGGAAATCAGTGAACAAAAGCCCCCATAATGGCAAACACAGCCCCCATTGACAATACATAGTGGAAGTGCGCTACAACATAGTATGTATCATGTAATACAATGTCGATTGATGAGTTTGCTAGCACGATTCCTGTTAGGCCTCCTACTGTAAATAGGAAAATAAATCCTAGGGCTCATAGGAGGGGTGTTTCTCATTTAATGGCTCCTCCATGCAGGGTTGCCAATCAGCTAAATACTTTAACTCCTGTTGGAATTGCGATAATTATTGTGGCAGATGTAAAGTATGCTCGGGTGTCAACATCCATTCCTACGGTAAACATGTGGTGGGCTCATACAATAAATCCAAGGAGGCCGATGGCCATCATGGCTCAGACCATTCCCATGTAGCCGAATGGTTCCTTTTTGCCCGAGTAGTAGGCTACAATGTGTGAGATTATCCCGAANCCAGGGAGAATTAGAATGTANACTTCAGGGTGCCCAAAGAATCAGAATAAGTGTTGGTACAGGATGGGGTCTCCTCCTCCTGCTGGGTCAAAGAAGGTTGTATTCAGGTTTCGGTCAGTGAGAAGNATTGTRATYCCTGCKGCAAGGACNGGTAAGGAGAGGAGAAGAAGTACTGCCGTAATAAGGACGGATCAAACAAATAGAGGTGTTTGATATTGTGTGATGGCTGGGGGTTTTATGTTAATAATTGTGGTAATAAAATTAATGGCCCCGAGGATTGATGACACTCCCGCCAGGTGGAGAGAAAAAATTGTTAGGTCTACGGATGCTCCGGCATGGGCCAGATTGCCCGCTAGAGGGGGATAGACAGTTCACCCCGTCCCTGCTCCCGCTTCAACCCCGGAAGAGGCTAGAAGTAGGAGGAACGATGGGGGAAGAAGTCAGAAACTTATGTTGTTTATTCGTGGAAATGCTATATCGGGGGCTCCAATCATTAGCGGAACTAATCAATTTCCGAATCCGCCGATTAATACTGGTATTACTATAAAGAAAATCATAACGAAGGCGTGCGCCGTGACGATAACGTTATAGATTTGGTCGTCCCCAAGGAGGGCCCCAGGTTGACTTAGTTCGGCCCGAATTAGCAGGCTCAGGGCAGTGCCTACTATTCCGGCTCAGGCACCAAATACAAGATAAAGGGTGCCGATGTCTTTATGGTTAGTAGAGAAGAATCAACGGGTGATTGTCACAGGTAAGATGGCTGAGTGTTCTAAGCGGTGGGCTGTAGTCCCATAAACAGAGGTTCAATTCCTTTTCTTATCAAGCCTTATGGTGTACAACACATCAGATTGCAAATCTGAAGATGCGGGTTAACTGCCAGCTTGGGCTTATTGGGCGGCGACCCGCCTCTACCCCCGTTTAGGCGGGGAGGTAGATGAATGCTCGCTGGTTAGGGCGCTTAGCTGTTAACTAAGATTTTGTGGGATCGAGGCCCTCTCATCTATTAAGGCTTTAGCTTAATTAAAGCGTCTGGGTTGCATTCAGAATATGTGGGATAGAGTCCTGCAAGTCTTATCAGGGACTAGGAGATTTTCACTCCTGCTTAAAGCTTTGAAGGCTTTTGGTCTAAATTCTATCCTAAGTCTCTATATTACTATGGCTACGATTGCTGGGGTGGCAGGGAGTATTATGGTTGCTATGGCTGTTGTAATTGATAAGGGGGAGGTTATTTGCGTTGATTTTAGTCGTCATGGTGTTTTTGTGTTGTTTGTATTGGGGGAGATTGTTAGCGTTATAGTATAACAGATTCGTAGGTAGAAGAATAGGCTTAGAAGAGCAGTTATGGCTATAAATGTGGCGGTGAGTGGGAGTCCCTGTTTTGCTATTTCTTGAAGGATTAATCATTTTGGTATAAATCCTGTTAGTGGTGGGAGGCCGGCAAGTGATAACATTGTCATTATAGTAATTACTGTGATGATGGGGGCTTTTGTTCAGCTGGTTGTCAGTGTATTAATTTTTGTGGCGGATGCTATTTTTATGGTTATGAAAGCTGTGGAGGTTATGATAATATAAATTGTTAGGTTAAGAATTATTAGGTTTGGTGCGTAGCTGAGTACAATTATTATTCAGCCTATGTGCGCAATTGAGGAGTATGCTAGGATTTTTCGTAGTTGCGTTTGGTTTAATCCTCCTCACCCTCCTGCGAGGGCTGACATAACTCCTATAGTAATTATCATTGAGTGCGTTGTTTCTATTGATAGTTGGTAGATGAGGACTATTGGGGCTAGTTTTTGCCATGTGGATAAAATAAGCCCGGTGGTTAAATCTAATCCTTGGAGTACTTCTGGGAGTCAGAAGTGTATGGGGGCTAGCCCTATTTTGAGGCCAAGGGCCAGGATTGTTATAGTAATAATCACGGGGTGGAATGGTTGTTGGATGTCTCAGCTTCCTGTTGTTCAGGCATTTAGGGTGGTTGAGAATAGCACTAGTGCTGCAGCTGTGGCCTGTGTTAGGAAGTATTTGGTGGTAGCTTCCACGGCTCGTGGGTGGTGGTGCTGAGCTATGAGGGGTAGAATGGCTAATGTATTAATTTCTAACCCCATTCAGGCTAATAGTCAGTGTGAACTAGCGAATGTGATGGTGGTTCCTAGTCCTAGGCTTATGATGATTGTTGATAGTACCAAGGGGCTCATTAGTAAAGGAAGGATTTTAACCAACATGTTCGGGGTATGGGCCCGAGAGCTTTTTTAGCTGACTTTACTAGGAAGTGGTGTAATGGAAGCGCTAAGAGTTTTGATCTCTTGAGTATGGGTTCGAGTCCCTTCTTTCTAAAGGAAACAGGGAGGCTCTAACTCTCATGATCCACTCTATCAAAGTGGCCCTTTTGTTCAGGCATGTTTCCTTGCTACTGGGGGGGCAGGCTTGCTGAGGCAATTGGAAGAGCAAGGTTTCAAATTACAAGGGCAAGGGCTAGTGGTAGGAAGTTTTTTCAGACCAGGTGCATGAGCTGGTCATACCGGAATCGTGGGTAGGAGGCCCGTACTCATAGGAATATAATTGATAATAGGGCGGCTTTTAGTATGAGATTGATGGTTGTGAGTTCTGGCAGTAGGGGGTTGTGTAGTGCGCCTAGAAAGATGATGGTTGAGAGGGTGTTTATTAAGAGGATGTTGGAGTATTCTGCTAAAAAGAATAGGGCGAATGGTCCGCCTGCATATTCTACATTAAATCCTGAGACTAGTTCTGACTCTCCCTCCGTAAGGTCGAATGGCGCTCGGTTTGTCTCTGCTAGGGTTGAGACGTATCATATTGCTGCGAGTGGTCAGGCTGGGGCTATGAGTCAAGTGGTTTCTTGGGCCACATTAAATGTTTTCAGGTCAAATCCTCCTGCAATAATAATTACTGAGAGGAGAATAAGCCCGAGGCTTACTTCATATGAGATGGTTTGTGCCACTGCCCGAAGTGCCCCAATTAGGGCATATTTTGAGTTGGAGGCCCATCCGGACCCTAAGATGGAATATACTGCTAGACTTGAGAGGGCCAGCACAAATAGGATCCCTAGGCTGAGCTCAACTACTGGGTAGGGTATGGGCATAGGGGCCCATATGGTAAGAGCGAGTGTGAGGGCCAGGGTCGGGGTGGCGAGGAAAAGAAGTGGAGATGATGCAGAGGGGCGGATGGGTTCTTTAATGAACAGCTTGACTCCATCGGCGATGGGTTGAAGGAGGCCATAGGGGCCAACAATGTTAGGCCCTTTTCGTAGTTGTATGTATCCTAGTACTTTTCGTTCTAGTAGCGTTAGGAACGCTACCGCTAGTAGAACGGGGACAATATACGCAAGTGGATTAATGATGTGGGTTATGATGGAGTTCATAGCTGAAGGAGGGGATTTGAACCCCTGGTAGAAAGGGCTTAGGCCTTTTGCAATTACCGGGCTCTGCCACCTTAGCGTGCCGTTATTTCTGGCTGTGTTACGGCCCCCTTTATCTTCTTTATATTTTTTCAGGAGGTTGGGGTAGGGCGTGCTTTTAGTATAGGCCCTCTTTTTCCGGTCCTTTCGTACTGGGAAGAAGTAGTGTTCATAGATAGAAACCGACCTGGATTACTCCGGTCTGAACTCAGATCACGTAGGACTATTAATCGTTGAACAAACGAACCCTTAATAGCGGCTGCACCATTAGGATGTCCTGATCCAACATCGAGGTCGTAAACCCCCTCGTCGATATGGACTCTGGGAGGGGATTGCGCTGTTATCCCTAGGGTAACTTGGTTCATTGATCAGGTTTAAGGTTTTTGTCCTGGGTCATTTTTGGTCAGATTTTCTGTTACTTAGAAATGTACTTCTTGGTTTGGGAGGTTTCTCCGTTCCGTGCGGGGGCTTTTCTTTCCCCCGTGGTCGCCCCAACCGAAGGCATTGTCGATCATTTTGCACTTGGTTTATAGGCCTCTTTATTTTATCTTTTGGATTTGGGTTCGAGCTTTTATACGTGCCTGTTCTTTAGCCTAAAGCTCCATAGGGTCTTCTCGTCTTATGTATTTATGTCCGCTTCTGCACGGACAGATCAATTTCATTGACTGGAGGGGGGAGACAGTTAAACCCTCGTTATGCCATTCATACAGGTCTTCATTTAAAAGACAAGTGATTACGCTACCTTCGCACGGTCAGGATACCGCGGCCGTTAAACACTATGGTCACAGGGCAGGCGGGACCTCTAATACATCTTTTGTTTGCAAGAGGCGATGTTTTTGGTAAACAGGCGGGGTTTGTGTTTGCCGAGTTCCTTCCCCTTCTTTTAGTCTTTCCTTTATGGGCGCTCCTGTGTTGGTTTAACGGTTGTGGTTTGACAAGGTCTTCTGGCTTTCTGTTGCTTGTTGTTTTTTCCTCTATAGTGGATCCGTTAATTGTCAGTGGTTTGTCCGGGCTGACTTACACATGCGCGGGGAGAGAGCCGTCTGCTCTCTTATTACTAATTTTAGCATTATCTCTTCTATGAAGACATAGAATGGCTTAATATTTTAAAGGGGGTTGGGATTTAATTATCGTTATTGTTGGTTATGTTCTTCCTGAGCTGTAACGCTTTCTGATCAGGTGGCTGCTTTTGGGCCCACTGAGGAAGTTGGGTCCTTTGGTTCATGTGATCCTTGTTCTCCTTAATAAGGTTGTGTTCTGCTTCAAAGGGGCTGTACCCCCTTTGACTAACTCTTATAGATCTCTTGGCTCTTGATTTGTTGTTTTGGTCGAAGGGTCATATAAGGCTGAACTAACATTCATTTCTTAAGCAACCAGCTATAACTAGGCTCGGTAGGCTTATCACCTCTACTCGGAGGTCTTCCCACTCTTTTGCCACAGAGAAGGGTTGGTCCTTTTAGACTGCCTCGGAGTAGCTCGTCTAGTTTCGGGGTCTCAAACTAAGGGGCTCCTTGCTTGGGATTGCTTGCTAAACCATGATGCAAAAGGTACGAGGGCTAATCTCTGCTTTTTGTCGCTTATTATGGGTTTTTTCATTTCTCTTTCAGCTTTCCCTTGCGGTACTTTCTCTATCGCTCTGTGGGGGTGTCTTTTCTATCGCCTATACTTGGACGGGAAAATGGTTTAATTTTGTGCTGTTCGGTTATGTTATTTATAGTTGGGTGTTTGGTTGGTGTGTTCAGGCTAGCTGTTTTGCTTAGAATGGCTCGATTTGCACGAGTGTCTTCTCGGTGTAAGGGAGATGCTTTGCTGTTTAGCTACATTCTAGTTTATCCAAGCGCACCTTCCGGTACGCTTACCATGTTACGACTTGCCTCCTCTTTTGCTTTTTTAGCTTATTAAAAATTTCTCTTTTTGTTTCGAGGAGAGTGACGGGCGGTGTGTACGCGCCTCAGAGCCGGCTTCAAAAGAACTCTCTATTTTCTTTTTACTGCTAAATCCACCTTCAATTGTGATTTTTCATGGCACTTTTCGTGGTGTTCTGGGTCAGAAAATGTAGCCCATTTCTTCCCACTCCGTTCGCTACACCTCGACCTGACGTTTTGGGCGTGACCCATTTGGCTTACTGTTAGTCTCTCATGAGGTAAGCTGGCGACGGCGGTATATAGGCTGGGTTGACAAGGAGTGGTGAGGTTTAACGGGGATTATCGGTTATAGAACAGGCTCCTCTAGGTGGGTTTGAGGCACCGCCAAGTCCTTTGGGTTTTAAGCTAGTGCTCGTAGTTCCCTGGCGGATGTTTTTGTAAAATATCATCGTTGTTTACTATTAAGCATAATGGGGTATCTAATCCCAGTTTGTTTCCTAATGGTCGTGAGTTCAAGGATTTTAAAGCTATTTTCATTAAAGGGCCTCTGGTTCCGTTAGCGTATGACAGCTTGGGACGTGTTTGGCTTTAGTTTATATTTTCTCTAATCACACTTTACGCCGTTGAGTATCAATTTGAGCCTCTCGTATAACCGCGGTGGCTGGCACGAGTTTTACCGGCTCTGTTTAGCCTTAACTAAGTCAAGCTTTCGCTCATTGCTTAATGTTTATCACTGCTGAGTTCCCTTGGGGGTGTGGCTAGGCAAGGCGTCTTGGGCTACTGGGGGGTGTGCCTGATGCCGGCGTCTCTTCTCCGGGCAGGGAGATGGAGAGCATTCTCACGGGGGTGCGGGTACTTGCATGTGTAAGTTAGGCTAGAACTGAAAGTAAAGTCAGGACCAGGCTTTTGTGTCGCCGGAATTTTTAACGATTCATCTTGGCATCTTCAGTGCCATGCTTTGTAGTTAAGCTACGTCAAC